AGTGATCCAATTTCATAAAATTATGTTTCGTAATTCCATTATCCAAATTTTTTTTTCAACTGGAAATTGATCTTTGGATACAAATCACGAGAATGTATATTCTTCCCCGACTCTTTCATTGAGAGGTAAAGGATTCAATCCTTTTAAGAAAGAAAGTTTTGGCTCCGAATATGATATGAATCATATTGAAAGACCCCTTAACTAGGTAAGGGGATTAATAGAACGAATCACACTTTTACCACTAAACTATACCCGCTACACTGCAATTATTGCATATAAATGGACTTTTTGTCGAAGATAGGAATCGGGCTTAATAAAGATAGGATCAGAAAAGAGCCGTGAAAATTAGGGTGTTGATGTCTTTTATTAGGAGACTCAACGAAATTAGGAAAAGAAGACTCATTGAAATACCTAAATGACAAGTGCTTTTTTTGCTGGAGGAGTTTTGCCAGATATGGCTTGACAAAACTACTGAAGTTATAATATACCATACATATCATAAAAAGGCATCGTGTAAGAATCTATAGTTCTTTTTTTTTTTTTTCTCGTCTAGATATAGTCTAGTTACAGTAAACGGAAATCAAAAAGAAAGAATAATAAAAAAGATGACACTTTGATTCTCTATTTTAAGAAGAAGAAAAGTCCTTCTTTTCTTTCTGATTCGATTCTTGATTCAATCACAAGCCCCTTTTTTTTTTTCAAATTCAAAAAAGAAAAAGAATTGGATCTCTTTTTTATGGGTATCCTTTATTCGACACTCAAAAAGGCCCGGCTAGGTATTGACCGGTCCAGGCCTCGGAAAAGAGCCTTTCTTTCGAATGGAGTACTCTTTTTGTCTCCGAGAAAGGGAAAAATCATTTCACGGTCTTCCTTTCAGAAAGGGGGACTCTGGCAAGTCCTATCTTCTTTTTTTTTTATTCATTCGATTTCTCTTTTTCGATCCCTTCTTTTTGAAATAGAATTGCTGATAAAAACCGTAGATACATCTATCTCTATAGAATCAAATTCTAAAAAAAAAAGAGAGAGAGATAAAGAATAGGGTAGGGGGATAAAGAAGGTTTTTTTTTCAAGTCTGACTTTTCGTGTAATTTCAGGTAATTCTCCCATTTTCAATTGGGAGAGATGGCTGAGTGGACTAAAGCGTCGGATTGCTAATCCGTTGTACGAATTATTCGTACCGAGGGTTCGAATCCCTCTCTTTCCCTTTCCGTTGATGTCTTGATCTTTTTTTTTGCTTTCTTTTTGAAAATTTCTTTCAAATAGTTCAAGATGTGGAATAGATCAAATCCTAAGAACGTTTCAAAATGAAGCAAGAAAAGGAAAAATCAGATTTTTATTCTTCACGTCCAGGATTACGCCCCGGATCATTAGATAGAAATCCGAATATGAAGAGACAAACAAAAAAGGTCACTACTATATAAACAAAGAGTTTGAGATTAAGCATTATAGAATCTCCAAGATTCTTTTTTTGGTAAAAAGGGAATAGATTGCCCATTCTTATACTAGGTATCCTATTTGATTTGGATACTTTGATACCAATAATGCAAAAAGGTCATAATAGGAAATTTGGATTGATCTAGATTTATGGTGGCTATCCAAGAATTTCAATCTTGGAATCGAGGTTTTATGCTCTTCATACTCTAAGACTTAGCCCATCTTATTAATGAATTGTTCACATTTGTTTTTTTCGAATCAATTCTGAAATTTTCTAGGCCAGTATTAAAGATTTCATCGAAAACTTACTGCAGCTTGCCAAACAAAGGCTAAGAGAAAAAAGAAAAGAGGTATGACTGGCATAACATCTACGATTGGATTCAAAAAAGCGTAGGCTTCAGGCAATTTTCCGAAGAAAAAACTACTCGAATAAAGGACAGAATGCAGATAGATACAGATAAAACTAAAGATGTTAATCATAACAATTTTTTTGTTCTTGGGGATTCTTTTGATTGAGTTATTAAGATGTTTTGAATAGAAGATAAAAATGGATAGAATGAAGGTAGACAAAAAAAATTCTTCAATTCTGAAAAGAGAATAGAAGAAATCCTATTTTCATACAATATCTTAATTGAATTCTATGTAATGATCAATACAGTCCGTTTCATTATATGTTTCATCTATTCCATAGATATTGGGGTTAGGGTTGACAAAGGCCTATTACGCGTAGTAGAATAGTCTTTCTACTGGTGAATAGAAAGAAAAATGTCATCGCGCTTTGGCTAAGCGGATAAGGCGCTAGCGGTTTGACGTAGAGGGGGGGTTGGAATCCTTTCGTCTCAGAACATCAAAATAGATAGATATTTGTATCGGCATTGGTCAGCACTACTATACACCACTGGGGCGTGGCCAAGTGGTAAGGCAACGGGTTTTGGACCCGATACGCGAAGGTTCGAATCCTTTCGTCCCAGAACATACCCATATAGAGTCTCTATATAGATCTAAATTAGATAGATAGAACGATATCTATTTTTCTATTTTATAGGAAACTCTTCCGATAGAGTCTTTCTTTCAAATTTCAAAAAAGAAACAAAAAAAGGATTCTAGAATCTAAATGAGAAGAATTGAATATTTATTCAATTCTTATATTCCATTTTGAAATATTCAATTCTTATTCTAAGAATTCTCATTTCAATCTCTTCATTTCGCTATTTAACATATCGAATTTGAATAGAAATCTAAATTGATAGATGGTTAGGTCTCAACTTAACCAAACCAATGATTATCCATGATTCTATATAGGAATTCATTACAAAGCTCTAACAAAGAATAGGAATGTTATGGTAAAACTTCGTTTGAAACGCTGTGGACGAAAGCAACGAGCGGTTTATCGAATCGTTGCAATTGATGTTCGATCCCGAAGAGAAGGAAGGGATCTTCGAAAGGTCGGTCTTTATGATCCGATAAACAATCAAACCCATTTAAATGTTCCTGCTATTCTATATTTTATTGAAAGAGGCGCTCAACCTACAAGAACTGTTCATGATATTTTAAAGAAGGCAGGAGTTTTTAAGGATACAGAGATTCCCGTTGTTGGAACTTTAGTATCAAAAGAAATCACGAATACTAATAATTAAGAAAAAGGGGAGCTAAGCTTGCTTATTCCCCTTAGATTTATATATAGTCATTGAATAAACCCTAGTTTTTAATACCTTATTCCACCTACATCCATTTTTTGTTTTTGGTCTATGAAATGTCAATACAAGTCCTTAGTTCTTTTTTCAATATACATATTGATATTGACAGTAGCGGAATAAATAGAATCGGATAGTGTAGAAAGGGATCTATTTATCCCCGTTCCATAGGTTTTTTTACTTTACTTCATTCAAAAGCAATTGCTTGGTTCGGTGGGTTGTCTCTGATACAAGAAGTCTTTATTTGACTTTCAAAAAGATAAAGAGATAAGGATAAGAATGGATGACATAGGGGATAGGAGATGGCCTCTCAATTTCGACTTGAATGTTATCTGAAAAGTTCTTGTATTTTCATCTGATCTTTTCTATGTTCAGAATGGGTTCTCGTTGTTTTCTTCTTAGTTTCATGTTTTTATCGTGTCGTGCAATTGTATCTCTTTTTTGATTTTGATTAGATCTACGCGGTTTTTATTGGGGTTGCTAACTCAACGGTAGAGTACTCGGCTTTTAAGTGCGGCTAGCATCTTTTACACATTTTTATGAAGCAAGGGATTCGTCCATACCATCGGTAGGGTTTGTAAGACCGCGACTGATCCTGAAAGGAATGAATGGAAAAAACAGCATGTCGTGTCTATCAATAGAGAATTCTGCGAATCTTTTCTATTCAGCGGATCGCTACAAAATCTTCTTTGCATTTTGAACAACAAGAATTGACAGTTGGGTCAAGTGAATAGATGGATAGAATAGAAGTGGTCCAAATCTAATTTGAGAGAAACAAAAAGCAACGAGCTTCTGTTCTTTATTTGAATGATTACCCGATCTAATGAAAGGTTAAAAAGAGATTAGTACCTGGACGTAGTTTTTCCGATGAGTGGATTATCGGTTTTTTCTGAGTCCTAACTATTAGCTAGTCCCATTCGATTAGGGGTTGGTGATGAATGTGTAGAAGAAGCAGTATATTGATAAAGCTATTTCTTTTTTCCAAAATCAAAAGAGCGATTGAGTTGAAAAAATAAAGGATTTCTAACCATCTTGTTATCCTACAATAAAGAGAAACCAATCAAAGGAAAAGGGAGAGGATGGAGAATCCGTTGATGAGTCCAATTGTCTCCGAGGTACCTCTTTTTTATTTACTAGACTACCTTGTTTTGACTGTATCGCACTATGTATCATTTGATAACCCAAGAAATTCCCCTTTTTTGGTTCAATTCCAATTGAGTTTCAAATGGAAGAATTTCAAGGATATTTAGAACTCGATAGATCGAGGCAACATCATTTTCTATACCCACTTATCTTTCGGGAGTCTATTTATGGACTTGCGCATGGTCATGGTTTAAATAGAAGTGGATCCCTTTTGGTGGAAAATGTTGGTTATGACAAGAAATATAGTTTCCTAATTGTGAAACGTTTAATTGCTCGAATGTATCAACAGAACCACTTTCGCATTTGCGAAAATGATTCTGCCCTAAATCAATTTATTGGGCATAATAAGAGTTTGTATTCTCAAATGATATCAGAAGGATTTGCAGACATTGTGGAAATTTCACTTTTTATACAACTAGTATCTTACTTAGAAGGGAAAGCAACATCAAAATCTCTTCATTTACGATCAATTCATTCAATCTTTCCCTTTTTAGAGGACGAATGTTCTCATTTAAATTATGTGTCAGACATACTAATACCCCACCCTACCCATCTGGAAATCCTAGTTGAAGTTCTTCGTTATTGGGTGAAAGATGCCTCTTTCCTGCATTTTTTAAGGTTCCTTCTTTACGAGTATTGGAGTTGGAATAGTCTTATTATTCCAATAAATAAGAGTTCCTTTGTGTCAAAAAAAAATGCAAGATTCTTCGTCTTCCTATATAATTCTCA